GTCAAGCCCTGATTAATGAATCTATAAAATCCCTCAAATTGAATCTGACTAAATCCAGGTATTGTGGACATTCCCTCATTTCCATTCCGGAGCATCTTAATCTTAAGTTTCCTGTTTATCGAAAAAATCCCATTATTGACTCACTATTCATCGAACCATACGGATCGATCTAGCAATGATGGAATGTATATTCTGTTTACTGAATCACATGAAATTTCAGCCAACTCCATATATGTAATGTAATGTATTTCATACGTATGAACGGAAACGAGACGGAGGAATGAAGAGCATTTTCGACGCAAGTTCGAATTTGCGACAAGTACAAATGGAAATGAATTGATAAAACATTCCTGGAAAAAAATTCTATCACTTCCACTTATGGAGTCTTGTATAGAATATACAAATTGATCCAATTTCTACCTATTATTATGATATTACGATCAGATTGGGTACCAAAAAAATAAATGGATTCAGGATTAAATCTGCTCTTTATGAATGAGATAAAGACAGAATAATCAGGAGCAGTATAGAATTTCCTTTTTTTAGCACACTTTAATGTTCAAAAAAGAATTCGCGGATTCTTTTTGGTACTTTTTGGTAGTAGAATTTATAGATAGAATACGATTGAATTGCGTAATAGTAATAGGAGTAGTATTTATTAAGTACATGCCGATATACCTATCCGCATATCGCATCTTTTATCGTAATTTTACTTGTGGCAACAGAAGTCAGGTCGCACTATATCATAATTCCTATTTTCTATTCAAAATATTCAATGAAAAATTTAAGCACGATAATTCTCTATAGGGATATGTACATAAGAGAAAGACCCAATTCGGTATCTGTGTAACAATTTCTGTTCTGGGGTTTACATATACACATATATTTTGTTATAATTGAAATTGAAAAGGATTGATTATTGAAAATAATTGATACTGATTAGTCGTAAATCAATTTTATTTTCTTATACCATTAAAGAAACACAATTTGAGATACAAATTTAAGAACCGTTCGCTAATTCTAAAGTAAAAATAGTTAATGGTTCCAATTTGCCCTGAATTTTTCGGTCTGTGACCGGAAATCTATTTTTTCTCTTTTCAATAGAAGGAGAAGGGAAGTTTTTAAGCAGTGTGTCTTTTGAGATACAATCAATCGAAGAGAATAATCTAAACTGGATCCAATAAAAAATAGGGATTAATTTTTGAAAAGGGATAAGTACAATGGGATTCAAGATCCAAAAAAAATTAGTAATAGAATATGGATGGATAAAAATATTATCCATTTTTTTTGGATCAGATTTGGCGGCATGGCCAAGTGGTAAGGCGGGGGACTGCAAATCCTTTATCCCCAGTTCAAATCCGGGTGTCGCCTGATCAACAAAAGACTTGAAATTTCTTATTCTGCTGATCTAACTCGACAAATTCTTGTCCCGCAAGAAGCAGAGGCAAACGACTAGGCCTGTCGATACTTGATTTTTAGAATCCATAATTCTATAAAAAAAAACTGTAAATTTTTTTTTTTCTCAAAATCTGGGTTCTGGGTACCGGTCCAAACCGGTACCAATAGGTATGAAGTAACCCTTACTTATTAATGATTGATTCGGACATTTATTTGATTTATGATATCAATTGAATCAAATAAATAGTGAGAGTCAATTCTGGGATTCAGAATTACGAAAGTAAGAGGTCGGAAATCTTAGTATCCAAAGGTTCCTAAAGGACACTCCATTTTTGCTCCTAGGATTGAAGAAGAGATTATACGAAAGACTATCAAGACTTCCTAATTATCTTACACTACCTATACTAAATACTAAAATAGTGTCTACTGACTCTGTCTGGAATTAGATTGAATAGAATAGGCTGATGGGAAATCAATTTAGAAGTTGTGGAAAGGACTGAAGATACTTTGTATCCAGACTCACGAGAGGCTTTGAGTACTCAAACATTCAATATGGTTGGGCGGCTCTTATTTATTTTATAGAGTAAAAAGAAAAGTTGAAAAAAAAAATTCTTTGCCCGTGTAGGGGATTACAAAAAAAAGAATGTATGTAATAATGGTAGTGGTGTCTTACCATTCCATTCTTTCACAGAAAGAAAGACGTAAGCCTTAGATCAAATAAAATAGAGGTATCTGATAGATGGTTATCTATCTTGATGGTATATTTTGACGTCTTTTGCTTATGAAAGAAAGGTAACAAACAATAGGTCTTACTATTTCTACATGTTCCATTAGGAGCATTCCTTTGCTATTTCCAAATAAAAGGTGTGTGTATCGTATTTGTGCTTAATGCTTCCCGATTCTACCAGAAATTTTCTAATATAGGAACTTGTTACGAGTAGATTCATTGGATTAGTTCATCAATAGCCTTAAGTCAGAATCCTATTTTCTTTTGACTCTGCACCATTGATTCCACTATGATTATTGATCAATAATCAATAATGAAATAATTCCTTCATAGAGATAGGAGACATAATTCACATGGATATAGTAAGTCTCACTTGGGCTGCTTTAATGGTAGTCTTTACATTTTCCCTCTCACTCGTAGTATGGGGAAGAAGTGGACTCTAGGGGTACTACTAATTGAATAATCGATTGAGTGATCGAATTGTATCAATCGTTTAATTGATCGTTTTGCGAAACTAAAAAAAAAAAAAGATTCCTTGGTTTCGTTTTCTTTTATTTTTGTTTTATATAGTTAATATATGCCCATACCCATACTATTTTTCCTCCATTGATTTTTTCGATGGATCTCGGGACTTATACTTATATATATATATATTTTTAGTTTATTAATATATATATTTATAGTTTATTATATATAAATAAATATATATTATATATAAATCTAATTATTAATATAAATCTATATATTAAGTTATAAGTTATAAGAAGCCTAGGAATTAGAAGAGTTGGCCTTGGATTATTTTGGATTGATCGAAACCCATACAAGTAGATATAGCGAAAAAAAAAAAGAAATAGAATTAGACTGCTATTTCGATGTATATGTATTAGATGTACATCTAATACATGTACATATTGTAAATTGATCTATATCTATATAAATTTTATCTGTATACAACTTTATATGATAAAATTTATATGATCATACTATTTATATGATAATAAATTTATATGATAAAAATATACAATACTATCTAGTGCGGTATAAAGAACTATATTATATATAGTTCTTTCTACCACACTATCTCAGATACTTATGATTCCAGCCAAATCATTTCATTTAAAACTTGGAGTTTTAATCCCTTTCTTTTATTTCTTCAATCATTGATAAGAACTAATAATCCAACCAAGTTTCAGTTAAATTAATCATTTTGACTGACTGTTTTTACGTAGATGATAAGTAAAAAAGCAGTAGGAACTAGAATGAACAGTGCAGTAGCAATAAATGCGAGAATATTGACTTCCATAATCTCATTGTTTTTTTTTACTTCACAATAACTCGGGATCTAATCCCATAGAGATAAGAAATTTTACTCCTGTCAATTCAATGGGATGAATTGAATTCTGATGATACTGAATCGGATCAATATTATGAATAACAATATCTGATCTATCAAATCGATTCATCGTCGAGAATTGAATAGTATAACATAAGAAAATCTTTTATTTTATCCATACTAAATCCGAAATGGGATTCTTTATTGGATCAGGAATTCCATTGAATTTTTCATCCTTTTTTCTACTTTTTTTTTTCTTTTCCATAACCTACTGTCTTTGTCTTCCTTATACAACTCTCTTTCCTTATACTTATACATACAATTATGAGATATTATATGACCGGTATTCTATGGGTCACACAGATCCAAACAGTAGAAGTGAGATGGAAAAAAGGACGGGTGTTAAGTGGAAAAGATCTAATATTCCAACAAATTTACTAAAAAGGGGTGTTGCTTGGTCTTTTATTTTATTAGTATAGTATCTCTTTCTCTTCTTCTTTCTTGGATTGAGACTAGAACGCATACATCAAAAATTCAGTGTGCAATTTGCATGAGAATAAATAGATTGTTTCCAATTAGTAATTGAGGATACACAAACAAAGTCGAGGTAATTATGTTAAGTTCATTGTGTATCGTACAATAAACGAATACAATTTGTGTATGTACTCCCGGTAAAAATGGGGGAACTCTATTCCATTTCATTGTTCAAGAACAATTGAAAAAGAAAGTCAGACGAGTATGGTATCTATTAAAATACTGAATATAGTAATGCCACCGATTGTACCAACTTACATATGTCTCCCCTTATCAATCGGTATTAGTGAAAGAAATTGAAATTCCCGTACTTGTCTGATGATAAATGCGAAACGAAAAACAAAAGAAATAAGGATCCCCGCTGGGGATTAGATCTTGCTACCTGTCCCCCCTTTCGCAGAAAATGGAGAGATGAATTTATCAATTCATCGGATCCTAGTTCGGGACTGACGGGGCTCGAACCCGCAGCTTCCGCCTTGACAGGGCGGTGCTCTGACCAATTGAACTACAATCCCAGCAAGGTGTATGGCATACATATTCTTACTAGTTTTATAAGAACATTCTATTCGTTGTGTTGTAACAGAAACACGAATGATATACTGAATATCCACATGGATATGGAATATAGTGAGAGCGACACGGATTACTAGTAACGAGTGGTTATTTTATTGCCAAAAAAATGGATAATCAATTTTTCAATGAGAAAAAGAACTATTTTCATTTTTATGATACTTAATTAAGATTAAGTATCATTAATCTAGATCGTTAGAAAAATCAGAACGAATGAGAAAAATATGGATAGAGAAAAAATTGACTCTTTCTCTTCATTTCTACGGATCAGGCATTTCTGTTTCTGGAGGACAAATTGGTTATTTCATATTCATGGAGCAACGAATTATTGGGCCGAGCTGGATTTGAACCAGCGTAGACATATCGTCAACGAATTTACAGTCCGTCCCCATTAACCGCTCGGGCATCGACCCAGGAAGAATTAATTCTAGATTTATT